AAAGACTCCATTTTTGGTAGGGTTTCCTAACGTTCAACCGAGAATCTAACCTATCAACAGAAAAAACAAGCGGGGTTGATTCATTTGCAACAGGTACTCGTATTTTTACGGGTAGTAAAAGGGGTTCACTCTTCTCCTTAACTTCAGAGTTTTCGTAGCTTTCTTTCACTCCTGGTAATCATACTAAAAGGCTAGCTCGATAAAATAAAGGGATATTTAAGGGGCTATTTTATCATGCTTTCTAACTGGCTTACTTACTCACCTCCTTTAATACAGCGGTTTACGCGAGAAGGGACAAGGCAGGATGGATGGCCTAGGAACTATGCAACTACAACCTACTAGCTGGACCCTATTCGCGCTCGCTTAGATCAGCATTCAAGGGACGAAATTACTTAGAGTAGTATTAAGAAGCCAGGGACTTCTGATACAATTCCAAAAGGCACTACTGCTACAATAGCAGCAAGGACGAAGTAAGGGAGAATAACTACTCTCGGGTACAGCCAGCCTTTCTGCAATCGATACGCTCGCCCCTTTTGATATAATGAAGCCTTTCTTTCCGTGCAGTGTGATCGAGTTCTTTCCTTTCTTTCTTTTGAGGAATAGTCAAGATGAGCTGGAAGGGAAAGAAGGATCACAACGACCGACGTAATTGATTTAACATTCTGGTTAGGTTTCATCAGCCTGGTTAGAGGTTTGCCTGAGGGCTGCGTGCGTTTATAGTCTTTATACTCTCCGGCCTTGTCCCATGCATCAGGTTTTTTTACCTTACCTTTAGGGGTGGTCGACATTGCTTCTTTGCCTGGTTCGTACTTACTTGCGGAGCGAGCAAAAGCGTACTTTGGGGCCTGGCTCTGCAGTGCCTTATTTGATTGGTGGGGCATCTTGGATAGGGTTTAGTCTTCTTTTTTCTTTTCCGAGAGATCGTGTTCTTGTTACTGCCCTGCCATAAGAGCATTGAGGCTGTCACAGGTCAACAACAAGGGGTTCGATTTCCGACTCCATACCCTTCTTTTGGCTGACGTGCCCCCCCTTTGTGTGCTTTCGCCCTCTCAACATTGCCGCCCTCAGATCTAAGGGAAGACAAGCATATAGTTTCCCTAAAAGAAGGGCCAGTCCATTTAAGCGCAAGATACTACCTAACGTTGGAGGACATAGACTGAGCAGTGTCTTCGGGGTTTATCGTAAATAAGGTAAGGTAAGATTGGTTTCAACTAGCATATGGGCACGGTTGAGCACCGAGTCCTTAGCAATGGACTGCCCAGTGTGTAGGAGAAGGATGTTGTCGACGCTTATTGCTCGTGACGACCCTGCCGCCACGTAAGGAGACTAATCACCTCTGACAGAAGTTCGCGGGCTGCTGAAGGAAACTAACCAAAGCAAGCGCCTTTCGAAATGATCTGGTACGACAATTTATAGGGCTTTTCTCATAAATGTTCAGTCAGGCCTAGATCGAAAGGTTGCCCCAGCCGGCAGTGAAAAAAATCATCATCAACGATGATTCGAAATCATATGTCAATTCCTACAGAGCAGGGGGTGTATCGAAGCATACATCCTAAGTCGGGGCATCCTGAGCCAATGCCAAAAGTTTTTTATGGTCGAAACACTCGACCCTCAAGCTACTAATCCGACCTGGTCTCGTCCCATACATTAAGGGGACCCCTGTTTTTGAGCTGACGCTTGATAAGGACAGGTAGCTGTAAAGGTTATTACCGTACTGCCTCAATCACCTCCTTGAAAGGGTCTCATCCTCCTCCGAACCTTTGTAATTGGCTTCGACCGTAGTCTGAATCTTTGGCCGCCTCTCGTGTGTCTCCTTCAAAATATCTAAATTGTTTTCTACTGGCCGGCGTCCTTAGCTTAGGAGGTCTTCTTCGAGATGTAATTTACTGCTAAATCATGTCTCCTCCTTGAGAAAGCTGGCTTGCATAACATAACAAGAGAAGCGCGTAATTGCTCTAAGTGCGAGCGCGCGCGCTACTACTACATCATAAATAAAAAAGAGGTGACAAAGCACAATTAGTGTAACATAAGGGAAAGCAGCTAGCGCGAAAGTAGCCGCCCCTCTTTGATTGTGCACAACCCCCGCCACGAGACACCTAATCGAAGAAGCGCCTTCCTGCCCGAGAAAGTCAAAGCCCTATTTCTTCTTTCATTCTTGATGTACCCAAGATTGATGTCAGTTTCTTCCTATGGGTCTACCCACTTGATCGTTCTTCTTGTTCATTTTTCTATTTAGAGAGGGGGCACATTGGGATCTGACTCTCATTATGGGCTCGCTTTCCTGGGGTGGGAAAGGCTCGCGGGCTGGGCGTAGACTAGTCTGTTCAGGTGTGGATCCCTAAAGCTAAAAACGGAACTTAGGTTCCGACTGACTACATCAGAAGCGAAATCCTCAACTGAAAAAACAATGCGAGCTGTGACGGGGTTGCCTTAGCGGGTACATATGACAGGAATCAAACCATAGCCTGAGTCGATCGAGTGAGGATAAGCTACCTACCTTTTTTCAGGGCCAGATCTTGATGTAGAAAGGCAGTCTTGACTTCGGCCTTGAGGTGGGCTAACTCTTGAAGCGGATCAATTCCTTTGTATCGAGGGACTGGCGATTGTGGTGTCTTCGCATCCCCGTAGCGGTGAAGCTCTCTCTTGTTCTGGTTGAAAGTGAAGGCGAAGGAGAGTGAAGTGAATCGGTCCCGTCTACAGAGCATGCCACTATGCTTGACACATGCAATTGCTTTCCTTGGCACTCTAGTTAGTGACTTCTCTCCCCTCGCCCTCGGTGACCTACCTGGAGAGCTAACTGCAAAGAAGGAAGAACTACTTTTTTTCTTCTTCAGCACTCACTATCAGAGTCGGCAAGAGGAAGAAGAGTTTATGAAAGCATTTCCATAGGGGAGGAGCATTCGTTAGCTAATTCATCTTAGCCCTTTTTCTTCTTTTATTCTCTTTCTAGTGACTTTGAAAGAAGGTCTTTTCGCTAGCTTAGAGTAAGCCGGGAACCCCAAAAGAATTGGAATCCGGAAGTTCCTTCGTAGCCTAGTTAAGATCTTCCACTGCTACATGAACACTTCCCTTTCTCTGGTTCCTAGCCAAAGGCTTCCTTCTAGGGTTATAGAGAGAATGACTATTGATTGAGTGAGTTGCCCACCCACTAAACCACCTTTCGAGAAGACCGAGCTACCTTCCCTTCTGCCCTTTGTCCCGAGATTGAATGATTCTTCCCATCGGTCACTGAATCACCTTTCTTTTTTTTTTTTTTTCTCACTTCACTACCTTGATCCTCCCCTCTGGATGAACTCTCGGCTGATTCAACTCAAGGAAGCATCGCTTGAAGAAGAATAGTGGATTCAATAGCTGGGCTTAGGCCTTTAGACTCTTCCTACTGTCAAGCTAGTACCGGCTAAAGTCTTCTCTTAAAGTACTTTCCTTCTCTTTTTCATCACGTATAGAATTCCTTTTCTTCTTTCGACTTTCAGGTCTAGTGTGGGAGCTGTCCATATAGAGGCTTTTTTTGGAAATAGAAAGCTCTAAGTACTTTTTAAGCTCTTTTTTTTGTGCATTGCATGGCAGATTCCGTTAGTCTAAGAAAGCTCTTTGCTTTTGAGAGGCAGTGGAGATTCAGAGAAAAATTTCTTTCCGTTCTCGGGTTGGGTCAAATCCTTCTTATAAGTGTGAATTTTCCAAGTGGCAATGGCTACACAATAAAAAAATAATAGCAACAAGAGTCAGACTTGAACAAACCTTTATCTTTATCTTTTCCAGTTTGATCTTTTTACTTAACCATTTTTACCTTCAAAAAACCGAGCGAATCTGGCGGTCTTTCAAACATCCAAGTTGCCACTTTTCAGCTATTTTGAATGCATGAGACCCCCGCATTTAGGAACCTAGAAAGATCTCCAAGTACCTTTCTCTATCACATGCGAGCGGTAAGTTCATGAATTCCATCCTTCTTGCTCTGGTAGTTCTTCTCGGGCGGTACTCTTGCTCTTCCTGGCTCTAAGCCTGAAAGTCCTTCTTTTCCGGCTAGGAAGCGGATGAGTGGCCGTATTCGACACCTAAGGCTAGTGCGCTAACGGCTTGCTCTTGTTGAGATAGTTTTACATGTATTGCTTTCTACTTATTGATGCTTGCTTCACTTTGCCAAACACATATCTATGTATCACTCAGAAGCTAAAAGCTGTCAAGGCAGCTCTTGAAGCCAGGAAGACATATACCTAATTCTTTTAAGGAGAAGTCTTATAAGCCTGGTGTCGTGTAACCTCTCTACGAATAGAAAGGGTAGTGGGAAGGTAAGGGGATTTGCTTTTGCAAAGATCTCTTTCAGGCCTATAAACTACCTGTCCTCGACCAAGCCATTCAATCAATGCTTTCGGGTTTAAGAATCCTAAAAAACTCTTCCAAGATCCCCTTGCCTTTTCGCATCGAGTCTGATAGTACTAATCGGGGAAGTCTGCTTTGCTCTCCTTTCTTACCCCTTCGTAGACGGACCAAGAGCGGGCAATTATTCAACATCTGATATCCCGGTGGAGTAATCCGCCGATGAATAGCTGGTCTCTCTCGCTTCTATGGGCGGTGGGTAGGAAAGGATAAGCGGTGGTCGTTCGTAGGCTCACTCACCTCTAGCTCTTCTTCTTTGGGATGAAAAGCCCGTCCTTGCTGAACCTGTGTCAAATTCTTCGTCTGAATTGAATAGCTCATCGTCCTCGATTTGGTCACCTCAGTCTTCCTTGACCTTGGTTTAATCTGATTCCACGCGAACTGCTAATGCGTCTGTGGCTGGTTTAGGTGCCTCTCTTCTTTCTGATGTGGGAGCCCCTTTTTCCGTAAGCGAGAAGACTAGCACCATCCGACTCAACTGGTATTATTCATCTATATATAGATCGTGTGTGCTTTCTCCCCGATCGAATGACTTCGGTACCTTGCAGAACGACCTCTAAACATAAAAATGACGACTTCTGTCTGAAAAGCGTTCGATAAGTCAGTGGCCGGTCTAAATTAATGGGCGAAGATTAGAGGTTTGGTTTTTACGCAGCTGTACTCTAACTCTAAGCGCCCGCCTTTGAGAACAAAAAGTAGGATGAATTTCTTGCTTCCTTCCGTTTCGACGTCATCCGATCTTGTTTAGCAATTTGAAAAACTGAAGGAATTGATCGGGTCAAGGGAATTTATCCGCTCCCTAGCCTCCGATCGATTTCCTACCTTCGCCGTAATCTTTCCCACGCTAAGCATACTACTCCCGGGCAAGGTCATAAGAACCTTTGTGAATCCATCCCACGAAAAATCCGCCTCTATGATCCACGCCAAACACACGAGTTGAATGCTCTCCTTTATTTATTTAACCATGCCGCATACCCTTATAAGCTCAGCTTGGCCCCGGTCCCCCTTTCCAAGGCTCTCCCGTTTAATTAGTGCCGCTACCTCCTCCGAGCGATCATCTCTCGTCGTCCTTCCGGCTCGCATCTTTTCTTCTTTCATCGCGAGTGGTAGTACTCCTTCAGGTCTTGGCCTTGGCTGCACTTGTTCCCTCGCCGATAACTTAATTGGCTTATCATCCGTAGTCAAGCTCGGTTTGAACGATCAAATCAAATAGGGTCTTTTCCTCGATAGGCTTCCTTAGCATCCAACAATTTCAGCCTACGGAGTGGTGAATTAAACTAAAAAAGAGGAGAAGACTGGCCCCTAATAATCGGCAGAGCGAACCAAGAAAGCGAACAGGGATTTGATCGCCTACTAAAATGTCGGGCCGACGAAGGAAAGAAGGAGCAGGAATGGGAGTGAGATAGCTATCCGATAGAAATGCTAGACGCCGAGTGAGAGGGGGGGTTGCAGTACTGAGTTCATGGTTGAACAGACTGACTGCCAGGCTCGCATTCCTCTGGCTATCAACTTAACCTTGACCGAGTCCGCCATACCATACTATCCATACAGGGCAGGGCGGATTTCACTTTCATATATTTTAAAATGCTTTTTTTTTTCTAGCTAAGCTATTTGTTTGTTGCGCTGAGCGATTCAATTCATCAAGTAAAGGGGCTTGAAAGCTTTCCGGAGAGAGCTTTTTTTATAGAGAGAGAGGTGAGTAAGGGGCTTGCTTGCAGGCTAGCTCGTGCAATCAACGAAGCATTCCTTCGCCTTAGTAAGCCTTGCTAAGGTTCTCCGGGCACTACGGTAGGACGCGGATCGATCATGACGAGAATGGACTTCTCCGTAATGTAATGTAATAGAAGAAGAACAGTCCGGCGACCAGACGAAAGAGATATGAATTCAATTCGTCTGGGTCGGAGGCGCAAAGTTCATCATTCAGTGGTGGGGTCTTCATGGGCCTCGCCCGCTGATTTTGATGGCTTGGATGCTGGGGGGGTCTGGATAGAGTCTCGCTCATAGAGGAAGAGTTCGCGCGCTAGCGCGCTACGGCTTACGCGGATCAGATAGCCCTTCGGGCGCGCATCAAATTTCGATCAACAACTTGGAGGGATGGCTGAGTGGCTTAAGGCATTGGTTTGCTAAATCGACATACAATAAAATTGTATCATGGGTTCGAATCCCATTTCCTCCGGCACGGAAGTCTAACGGGCAGGCGAAATTACGTGAAAGAAAGAACCTCTTGGTGGAGTCCCCCGGAGGACAGAATAGCACTACTTAGTGAGACGGAGCGGAGAGCCCGTTGCGCGTTGTTTTTGTTTGACCGGCCTATCTTCTTTCTATTTCCTCCGGCCGTCCAGTCCCTGGACGGCTCTCGGTTCTTGAGCATGTTGGGAGATTAGGTGGCAGTTGAAAGAGCTGCTCGAAAGCTTGACGAACAAGCGAAAAAAGCCCTAACATATTAGTAAGGGGCTTTTCCCTTACTAGTAAAGTGGTAAGGTAGGGCGCTATTCGATGAAGAAAACTAACTTTAGGAAAGTGGTTCAGGTAGCTCAGCTGGTTAGAGCAAAGGACTGAAAATCCTTGTGTCAGTGGTTCGAATCCACTTCTAAGCGGGCGAAGGGTCCAAAGGACACGTAGCCGAGAGCGAGCCGGATTTTGAAATTCAAGTGAAAGAAGAAGGCAAAAAGCCGTATAGTGCGGGAGGCAGATTAAAAAATAAAAAAAGCGGTTGATTACTCGGATTGGTTCTCGCCCCCCTGTGCCCAAAAGGATGGGCGAGTTCGGTTCGAGTGTTCATCGATCGGGCGGATCTATATGCTTCGGGGGGTGAGACGAGGTGTAGCGCAGTCTGGTCAGCGCATCTGTTTTGGGTACAGAGGGCCATAGGTTCGAATCCTGTCACCTTGATGTGATGGGCTGAAATGCACAGCCCCGCAGCCTCGTTAGGCTCGCGAAAAAGACTTTTTCAACGAAGGCACAGATTTCATTGAAAAGGTACGGTGACGTATCAAGAGCAGTGCAGAAGGACCAACGACGATGAAGGTTACGAAGGAGAAGGAGGAACAGGAGGAGCTAATTCGGACGGAATCGAATAATTACGAGATAGACAATGAGACAAAGCCAAAAAAGGATAAAATTCATTTTCATTAAAAACCTAATAGTATCTTTGCTTACACTTGTTAGCATAGGATTTCTAGGAACAGAAAAAATCGCCGCAGAATGGATCTTTCTTATAGTAATTCTATTAATAAGTTTCATTATTTTATATCGGATGCAACTAGAAATAAATAAAAAAAAGAATTGGATTCTTTTGTTGCTAATCCATTTTTTGTTAGTGATTTTGGCTTTTATCTTACGCTCTTTCCTATCCGAGATGATTTCGACTTTGCTAGGAGTTTCTTTGGTTTTTTGCTTTTCTTCGGACTCGAGTGAGGGTGGAAACAGTCTTCCTGCTTTAGAATCCTCTTCGAGTTCCGAATCTCTAAATACGTTCAGGCAGATTTATGCCGCGGATTATGAACGAACGATATTCGAGAGGATAAGAGGTCTGGAGAACGCTCAATATTACAATCTTCCACCACAAACGCGGCCGGGGGAGTATGAAACCATTGTAAGAGCGCATTTTGATCAAGCCGTAAGTGTCGATCATCTCCGGTCCGCTATGGACATGGAGTATCGAGAGATACTTATTTTAGAGAAAAAGGCGCTCTTACAAGAAAGTCTTTTTTCGAATTTAATCTCGGAGGATAATCTAGCACGAATTATGGAACTCTCTCCATATAATAATATAAGGAAGGAAGCATATGATTTTTTAGAGGGGGAAGTTGATACTTTAGATCTTCGATCCGAAGAGCAAAGAAGAGAAATGGATGAACGACTTTCCTCTTTTTTGAGGACAATAAATCAGCATGGTAGAACTTCCAACATATACAGACGATTTTATTCACATTTTATAAACGAGGAGTTCCGTCGGCAACATGGATTGCCACTACCCTAAATTGATATACCGCAAAAAAGAAAAGTATAAGATGATACATGGACGGGCTATAATACTGACTATGCATAGGACTACCCACGGAGCGGTGAAAAGACAGGATGTTTTCCGATGAAATGCTGAGGACTATAATGAGGAGGACGACAGACCCGGGGCCGGAGCAAGTTGGGTTGGGGTATAGAGCCGTAAGCGCGGTGGGGGGTGACAAAGGACGTGCTCGTACGGTTCATAGAAGGGTATGATCAACTCGTTGGTTGTCGGGAACTTAAACTCCTCTATATTCAAAATATGCCTTTCTAGGAGCATTACGATCTGCAGCTCAAATGGTCTCTTATGAAGTCTCTATTGGTCTTATTCTTATTGTGCGCCTTGTGAGCGCGTTTGGATCCGCGAAGGCAATCGCTCGGATGTTCCCCTAACCCAACCCGGGAACGGACCGGAGGGAACCGCAGCATGGGGAATGTCCGCGTCTCGTCGCAAGGCTCATTTTTTGTTGTGGGTCATAGGGTGGGTTTCGGGCGGGCAGCTTTATCTGATCAAGGGCCGGGGCACAAGGGTCCTGGTACTATCCAGGTGCGAAGAACCCCGGAGATGACTGCAATGAGCAGAAATATCACTCACTGGCCTAAACGACGAGCAAACACTCGAACGTGAGAGCAAGGGATCACCCAATGGACGAGCTCCAAGGAGGGAGGAGAGAGGGAGGCAAGAACCATGCTTTCAGAAAAGAAAAGTGGCGGTCCGAATCTTATCTGAACTGCGAGAATAACTGACTAAGCCATGCCATAAGGGTCATTCTCCAAACTGGACGGGGCCAAGCCTTTAGGTTGTTTAAGTAGGTTGGGTGACAGATCGGCCATAGGAGTACTCCGGGATATAAACCAGGGCAACTAATGTCGAGCATACGACGATGCCGCCCGTTTTCATTTCATGGAAGTCCCCGGCAGAGGAGAGGGCTGTAGGTGATGGCGCGTTTTTTTTGCTTCTTCTCTAGAGAGGGGCGCTGAAAGCATTCCTATTTGGTCGTGCATGGCAGCTTTTAGTATAAAAAAAAGGCGGTTTTCCGAAAAGGAACCAGCCCAGCCTCCTCAAGAAAGCTTGGCTTGGTAGGGGTGAGATCATTAGATCATTAGTGAAAGAAGGACCAACAACGATGAAGGTTACGAAGGAGAAGGAGGAGGAGCGCTGCCTACTCACTCGGACAATGCTCTGAACACGAGAGTGTGCAGTTCCGCCTCATGCTGAGTCACAGGCAGCGCCTCGGAAAGCACGGACGAGCTACATGCAGGGAAACTTGCACGTGTGGTTCTGGCCGGGGACCCCGGTATACTGTACTAATATGTGTAGGTCCCCGTAATTCGAGTGAGATTGTCATGGCGCAAAAGCAGATATGGTCTGGTATTCCCTTGTTTCCTGTATTGGTTATGTTCCTCATTTCTTGTCTAGCAGAAACTAATCGAGCTCCGTTTGATCTCCCAGAAGCGGAAGCTGAATTAGTTGCAGGCTATAATGTAGAATATGCGCGGGATGTGATCCTTAATAGTCCACTGTTGGCGGAAGCCAATGTCCCGGGGTCCCGGGGACTCATTCTGACTGAAACAAGGGGTGGGTCTTTACCAACTTCAAAATATTCTATTTTTGAAAAGCCAAAAAAGGTGAGCGCCTAGCGCGAGCCTTATTGAAAAGGCCCCTTACTATAGATGCCCCTGCAATCAAACAATCGGAAAGCCTTTTGACAACCTTACTAATAGAAAGGGGAAAAATGCGCTCAAACAACCTATCTTACTAATAATAATGAAGGCCCCTATCGTTGGTAAAGCTACAGCTCGAAAGCCGGCCTTACCTTTAGCAACAAGGGCGTTTAGGCTTTACTAATAGAATATATAGGGCTTTTCTTGCTTGTTTAGTAAAATCAAGCTTTTCATTTTGTTTTGATAGGAGTAGGTGCTTGCTGGGGCAGGGCACTCTTCATTCTTCATTCGAAACTAATGAATGTCGGGTCGGGGGTTTCTGCCTTGTTATCAAAAAGAGAGTTGGGTAAAGCAAACTCCCTCCTTGGACGAGCACGGGGCTTAGTCAAGTAGAACCGGGTTGCGCTGCTTGATGCTCCGATCGAAAACAAATCAGTGGGGCCATGCCGGTACGACTGAATATGCGTTAGAAAGGTCAATCCCTCCCCTACGACACCAAAAAAAACCGGGCCGAACTTCTAACAGCCCGCCCGCTTCCATAGAACAATATCGCGGCAACGTAGACCTAAGTAGTCATATTGGATCCTTGGGAACCATCACAAGTACGACCGGCCTATATTTGAACGAGAATGCCGTGTCGTCCAGCGGAGCCTAGAAGAAGGTGACTCGCGCAGACAGCTGACTCCTTTTCAATAGAAAGGAATAGCCAAACCAACCCAGCTGGCTGGTCAATCTCAGAGATCTTATCGGCCGGCAAACCGGAGACGGACGACCACGGTCCCGACCTTACCAGCACCGGAGGTGTACTAATCAATGAACCCCCGAAACCCACTTTCTTTTCTGACAAAATCAACCAAGCCTAACCGGTCACGACATGTTGTTGATATTGATTGAGTTTGAGGTGACCGAATCCATCCATAAACCTAGACCCCGGTAACCTTCGTAACCAAAGCGTCACGACAACATCCAAAGGTGACCTTTGGATTCTTAAGTAGGGGGGCGAGGAGCACGTAGGAATGCCGACCACTACATAAGCCACTAGTGGCTGAGAGAAAGCGAGCAGCACCTTGTATAGGTTGGGCGGAGCTTGAAGAAGCGAGCCCCTATCAGAGAAAGCCATTGCGCGCTAGCCTAGCTAGCTAGCGTTTTTCAGCTGGCTGTTATGTTAGTTGTAGCGCGCCTTCCCTCCTTCTCTCACTTTGGAAAGATTTAGCAGTATTTTCTTATGATGACCTGGTCGAGAGAGTACGATACATCGGTGTAAAAGATTGAGTGGGATCTGTGAGGTTGGTTTATAGTAAGGGCCCAGTTCCAGTATTTGAGGAAGCATGGCATAGAAAGCAGGGCATGTCATGGGTTGTAGGGAAGAGGTAACACGTGTACATGAAAGCAAAACGAGTTAGGGTTGGTTTGGCCAGTAGAAGCACGTGGAACATATGCACCAGCACGGCATCTAGGTGAGCAGCATTTCCATCAAACTTTGTGAGGTTCCCCCAGGATCCGGTGTATCCTTATTCAAAGAAGGATTGGACTCCAACTTCTCGTCCAAAGCCTGTGATGAGTGTGTCTAAAATAAAAGGCTCTTTATTTTGAACCGAAGCGCTCGCAAGAGGTAGATGATCCCCTTTAAAGAAGAAGGATTTTGTTCAACGGAGAAAGCCTTCTCCTCCCCGACCATGAATCTCTCTCTGTTGATCGTGACTGGAGGGTTCAGTCAAGCAATAATGAGGAAACTTTGACCTTGATTGAATGTGTTACACCTGACGAAAGAGGTTGATCATTCGAGAGCGTACTTATGTGATGAACTAACCTTTGTCGACTTCGAAAGGTGATCCATATATCATAATATCATAGGCCAGGCAATGGATGCTACTTAGTCTCTTCTTTTAACTTCTTCGTCAGAGGGAAGAGATAGCAGGAAGCTCTAAGGATTCTTAAACCTTCTCGCAGGGTGGCCGTCCGAGACTCTAGCCTGCTTGTTGGATGGATGGTGCCTCTTCAATTCATCTCTCAGAAAGAGAGGGACATGAGCGCGCAAAGCCCTAGCTAATGAACGAAAGAGCGCGCGTTACCTTGCTCTTGAGTTGAGCTGCAAGCTTAGAACTAGGAAAGGCGCAAAGGCTCTAATCAAGTAGGCACTCTAAAAGAAAGCTTTGAAAGCGGGCAGGAATGCGCCTTCTGGAGCTATTCCTTTGACTCTCAACTCATACTTAAAAAAAAAAAGCCATTTTTGTGGGGTTGATGTGTGATTGCCTATTGATGGACTTTCTCGGGCCTTTTTGCGTATCCTTTTTTGGTAGGTTTTTACTAGAAGAGGGAGTGTCGAGTCACATAAGAAGCGATTATTCTTGTTGAGGGCGCCTCCGCCCGTGGGCTTTGGAAAACTCTTTTGCTCTAACTCGGATAAGGTTCTTAAAGTAGCTGATGATCTCTTGTTCACTGTACGTACTGAAAAGAACAACAGAAAGCCGTAGCCAAATAGATCTTGCTTGAAGAAAGGAGCGTAGTTAGAAAAGAAAGGCAGAAAGACTCCTTTCATCACCCATCTTGGCCTTATGTTTCTCTGAGCCGCGAAAGCTCTCTCTTCTCTCTCTTACTTAATTAGTAGTTTGCTGTAATAAGAAAGGTGTTGCTATTCAACGATGCGGCAAATCATCTATTCCATAAAAACTCACTTAACACTTTCTCATTCACACCGCCCGACTAGTGCGCAATAAAGACCAAGGCAAAGCCTCTTATTTCGAATTCAAGAATTCTGAGGGAAGTGCTTATTCAATTGACCATGAGGCTCTACCCTTCCTTTCCTTACCGAATTCATTCTAGGCGAAAGAGTCTCGCGCCAGGAGCGCTGCTGTAAGCAGTTATGATCTCAAGCACCTAACCTTTGTTGTGAGGACTTATTCGCCATCGGCCGGTAATACCCGATTCGCGTAAAGAGAGGGCGCCCTACTAAATAGGGGCACTTAGCTTTCCCACGGAGGTCAGTGAGAAGCTTGTAAGTTCTGCTTTAAGCTATGGGCTTCCCTAGAGGGATGAGGTGGTCGTACCGCTTCTGGGACCACGATATGCACCACCAGGGGCTGTTTTTTCGACAGGAGTTTGATACCCTCCGCAGGTAAGCTTTTCTTCTGTGATATTTCCTTCTTCGTTTGTTTTGGGTCGCTCCATCACTCACTCCGCTATAAGAATTGAGTAAGCCGATCTCGACTTCTCATAGACTGGATTGTCAGAATCTGCTCGCAAACAAACTTGCTTCTTGCCCATGTACTCGTAAGGTATCCCTAAATCTTTAGCCTCTTCTTGATCAGGGTTTCCCCATTCCTTTAGTATTTCTAATAAATAGAAGCAGATATAGTTAACCGAAGGCCTTTTGACTGTTATAGTTTCTCTCTTGGACTCTTCTCACGAATTGGATTCGAACCACCACAACCAAGAAGGCCCTACTTGACCAAGCAAATAGTAGATCGTGAGTTCTTAGGAACACACACACCTCTATTAGGGGATCGGCTCGAACGCTGAACTTACCACTTTGAGCCCCCGATAGAAGGCTTTCCTAACAAAAGATGTCTCTCCAAAAGTCTGAAACCTAAACCTCCGAATCCGAATAATGTGCCGTGCTGATCCTCTAAGAAAAGTTAAGTTCTGCAGAGTCACAAAGATCTTGATCCCCAAAAAGACTAAGGTGGTTCCAAGGCGAGGGAGAGTCCCTGATGTGCCCTGTACCTGGTCCTTGCTATCTCTTCTACGGCTTTCCGCCTCCTCTTCAGAAGCGACATCCTTTTGGTGACTTTATGGGCTAAATCGAATGAACGAAACCAAAGAGTCAGATTCGGGAAATCGGTAAACTAACCTACGGGAGTCTTAAAATCCGGTGGAACCGAAAGAACGCGAAGAAGGCCTGGGAAGCTTAAAGCATCAAGGACCACACGCGGAGCATCCATGAAGAGAAAGATTCAGCCGTGAAAATGCGGGCCGGCATCCTTAGAGCGAAAGGGACTTTCCTTTGGGGGGCTTTTTCCATATCTCCCGAGCTAACTCAGTATATATGGAACGAGAAGGACTTTTATGATATGACACAGGTCGAGGTCGAAATGGGGTGTATGTATTGTATTTCCCTCCTCACCGTAAGCTGCCTTGTCCCCCCTCAACTATAAAAAAGATACACATACCATGGACTCTGGCCTAAGGGCCTTCGTCCCCGCGCAATTCAGCTCTTCTATAACGGTAAGGAACCACCACTATCTTCTGGTTTTGAGGCAGAATTGGCATCGTGCTGCCAGAGGAAAGCGACTCTCGTACATTCGCTTTCTTCTGTTGGTAATATGTTTTCTTCATGTTCTTCTCCTAGTCTTTCGTTGACTGGTACAAGAATTCCTTGAAACCACTTTCTTTCTACTGGTTACCCTGTATTTCAAGAGTCAATACCGCAGTGAGGAATAGTGGCTCCTCCCTTTGTTTGGTATGACAACAGGTACTTTGGGGTCCTCCCCTCTAGCCCACACTAGCCCAACTCCATTCAAATTCCATCTTTCTTTAAGCTTTTTTGTCAACAGAAAGATCATAAGAATAGATTGCTTCCAGAATGCGCCGATAGGGAAGGCTCCGATGCGTCTCAATTTCTTTCATCTTTCCCCCCACCCACCGGTCGAATAAGCAGTGATTCCTGCTCGGCACTTGCTATAGAAGAAGCCGCAGCTAGCTTTAGTCTAGGCTAGCTGCGCCACAGCTTTCATCTCCCTAGAAATCGCCACTCGTAGCCCTTCACTTTGACTTGGGTGTGTGAAGCATATTCGATTGGAAGCTCTTCTTCACCGGGTTAAGCGACGGGAGTTTTAGGCTTGGCTTATCACCATATCCAACCCGAATCCCGTAGTCCGAAAGGAGAATTGGGCTACCTGAGACCAACTGATTATTCAAAACATGAGACTGCTTTCTTAGCAAAGCCTTGCTTGGCTCAACTTAGTCTCTATCTCTAAATGGTTAGACCCATACTTAAGCTTGCCTAGAATCTTGCTTCTGGGCTGCCCTATACCTCTATAGAAGTAGATGGAAACCCCATCCCCCTTTAAGAGGTCGAATTGCTTGTACAGCTAGCCCGCTACCTCTCTAATAAATCTTAGTAGTGACTATTTTCGATCCCATATCGAGGAAGTGAGCCAAAATGAGCCATCAGTACAGTATAGAAGATATAGGACTCCTTTCTTTTTTTCAGCTTAGCCACGTCGACCGGATCAATCCACTTTAGCTCGTTCCAAACTCGGTTGGATCTAGGATAGGACCGGTTAGCACAACTTCACTTACTTAGACGCCCAAGTTTCACACCAGACCTGCTTTACTTGTAATTTTCTTCGGTCTAGGCCGTTAATCCAACAGGTATCCACATAAGCCCTATGTTTCCTTATGACTCTTCTGTCTTTGCTTTGGTGACGGGGAGCTTTTTAGGAAAGTGTTAGAGCTATACTAGTTAAATAAAGGGAAGTCACGAAAATCTCATAACAATCAGACAGGTGGGATCATGCATTTTTCGGCCACCAGGCAAATCGGGAGAAGATGGCCGGGCTCTGTAAGCTCAACCTTATCGTGTCCTATGGAGTAAGGGAGGTTGTTCCATGCCAGAGCCATACCATAATGCTGCGGTCGGGCGCAACTCCTTCTTTTTCTTTTCTTTGCTGATTCCTCCTTCCTCAAACGGAGGTGGAGAGGTAGCTATTAGCCTTTTTCCTAGAGTATGTTCCGAAGTAACCCAGTCGTCGAGTCCTTCAGTTGGTTTAAAGATCGAATGAATGTGGCTTGGGGTTCCTTTTCTAGAACCATTCGCCCTAGCCGTAGCGCTTTCGGTTATGATTCCAAGTCTTAATGTAAAAAAGAGTGTGCCCACTTTATCCGCCTTGCAGCTTGTCAAGGAAGTCAAGAAGGACGAAGAAAGGTTTGTTGCCCAACATTTGTGAAACCCTCTCTTCTCGGGCGATAGGGTTTCCTCTTTAGACTCCGAGGCTCGAGTTTCTTTGTTGGTCGTAATTCTTACAGGGTGGAGGTCCCCTGGCGTAGTACAGAAAGAAAGTGGAAGAAAGTCTAATTTAGTACCTCGATGGTCTATTATACCTACTGTCATCTAATAGCAAAAGCCTATTAGCCTTTAGATACAACTCGCGCCCGGTATTACCGGGATCTTTGAGCGCTTCGATGACCCAAATAAGATCTTCTCGTGTGACATCAGTTCTTCCGCTTCTTGCGAACGCTAGATGCTGCCTTTACCGCTGGCTGGACTGGACGTCCCTCCTGTCTGCAGTCCGTCCTTTTAGTTAGATAGTCTAAAGCTGCTCCCTTCCAACACATCATTCTAGTCCGCTCGGGGCTCGCCGGTTACGTATGGCGAGTCCCATCGCTGCATTCTTTGACCGGCTTTGGTCGAGCAACCGCTACATTTCTTGAACGGCCACAGCCTACATAACTTTTCTCCCTCTTTTCAAGGAAGTTAGTCTCAGACCCTATGTAGTTCTCTGTCCCTTTTTATACAGTTCCTGACAGGTGCTCTTGTGGCTCTTCACTCCAGCCCTGAAGTATTCTGTGAGCCCAATCTCTTTCACATGGGCCCTCCCCCTCCCTCCGGACCGACAAGACCCCAGACCTAACGAGAGATCTCTCTCTCTCCCTCCCTTTCTTTTTGGGCCTAGGTTTCCGCTTTCTTTGAAACGAAACGGATTCTTTTGCCCTTAGCCTGTCGGTCGGCCCGGGCGCCCATGAGGTGTGGTCCGAACTCCCCCAATAATCACGGTCTACCCGCTTTCCTTTCGATCAGCTGCCCCTCAACCGCGTCAGAGGTATTTATTAATAACCCAAAGAAGGAAGAATCGAAACAGACCAACTCTATACTATAGGAACTTTCAGTTCCCAAGAGGGCCTTGAAATCGTCCATCTCTCAAGAAGGAATCCCGCACTCTATTCAGCTGGTGATATATGAACGAGTTGGTGGGATTTTCCCCAAATAAAGAGTCCAATTTCGATTGTAAGACATGAATTCGATACTCCCCGCCCCTGGGCGGTAGTATGTAGTCTCGAATCAGTCTGTTTCGATGGGCAGTCCAGAAGGGGTTTTGGTCTAATTCGTACATTCTGGTAAGAATGTCGCTTTTTAGACTTATTATTCGTTCTATTTCCGAATCGTCAACCGTGGGATTCCTCTGACCCAGGCGGTGGATCATTAGTCGATAAAACCTAAAGGCAAGATGCGAAGGTACGAGCTTGAAGTGTCCATAAGCTTGAAGCATATAGGGGCAGCGACCCCTTATTAGTAAAGTAAAGCTCCAAAAACGAGAGATTAACCTGCGGTGCAGATCTGACTCGACTAAGGCTCCGAAAGATCAGAGAAAGAAGAGCGTTTGATCTACTAATAGCGGCATAAGAACAGCAACTATACTGGCATTTGCTTCAACCTAAGCAAGACGCATTTTTGAGACATAGTGATCCATACTCTCTGTCGGGGGACCTAGGCTTGTGGCACTCCCTATCTCTTAAAGGCTTTCATAATCAATATCTCTTTCTTCTCAGGCACAGTTGCTTTCCTTGATTCGGGCACAGTGTCTTCGACAAATCGTTGTCTCAGTATCTGTCTCATCTCTGGTCCTGTGGGTTAGTAACCTTAGTCCAGTGTATCAGAAAGCACATCTGTCTTTCCGAGACATAAGGAGTTAGACTCTGCCGTGATATATGAGCAAGGTCAAAGCATAAAAACCAAAACGAATCTCGTTCAACCCCGCTCCTCGGCCTTCTTTAAAAGCCTTGTGACTCCCATCCCATCAAGTCAGGACCCAAACACTGAAACTAGCCTAGCCCCGGTTAGGCGGAGCTCAATCCTTTTTGTTAAGGTTCGGGAATCATACATCCCTTATCTGTGAGTCGAGAAAGATTTCCATCGCTGGCGTACTTGAAGCAGAAAGCTAAATTCAAAGAGAGGGAAAACCCCTCGATAGAAGGAGTGAGACTATACCCTTACCCTTATCTATGAAAGACCTGTTTAGAGGGAAGCAAGCCTATGACAGAGCGTACAAGCCGAAAGAAGCAACCAAACCTACCAAAGAAAGCTGGCATAAGCAAAGCAACTAAGAAGCCCATAATAAGGTCCCTCATAAGGCGCTGCTATGCATCTTTCTATAGTCCACTGGAACGAACTCACAACTCAATGGGATAATTCGAGGTGCATTCCTAGGGGAACTATAGTCTCGGTCAGAGCTGAGTTAACCATAGCTTTTGATCAATAGGGAAGAAGAGGAGGAGAGGAATAAGAATAAGCTTTCCATGGGAAAGAACGATAAAGACTTGTTGACTCTTCAAAGGGAAGAAGAAAGTAGTCTTAAGAAGAAAGATTTGATGGATAAGTTCGTCAAAATAGTGGATTTTCTTTGGGAGACGAAGTCCATTTCTAAAGAACTAACGCCCGAAGGGAAATTAAAAGAAGTAAGAAAGGCACTCTTGAACTCTACCTTTCAGTTTTCCTCAATGTACCGTTCTTGGATTCCCAAACCAAACAAACCTGGCCAGCTAAGACCCATTACACAGCCAGACAAAGCCGATCTCATCGTAATGGACGCCCTTCCCCAGAAAGAAAATATTGTTTTTGAGGATCTTTTTTTGACTCAATCCCACGGCTTTAGGAAAGGAAGAGGGCCGAGAAGAAAGGATAACTCAGAGCTTCAAGTAGCTTCCCAATGCTCGATGCACAGGAGAGGCGTTAGAACTATTAAGCAGGAAACCTCCGGATATAGGGTTGACATTCTAACGTGAAAACTCTTTTAACCAATTCTCTTTTTGACCTCTTGACGGAAGATCTATCAACACCTTCCTTGATCCATTGACTGATCAAAGAATTTATCAAGGAATACTCAAGGGGATTTGGAGGACCAGCGAGGCGAGGGGAGTGAAAAGCCTCCAAGCTAGTAAAGGATTGGTTCTTCAACCGACGCAAAGACCTAGCGCTTTCCCCTTGAACTGGACTTGATTCCCGCACTTAGCTTAAGAGCTAAACTGCCGAAAGCCCTTTTCTATATAGTATCATCACAGCACCCGAAAAGCAGGGAAGGGAAAGGCTTACCGAACATGCCCGGCCCTAACTGAGTTAATTGATCAATCATCACCGCAACTTTGACTCTCAAACAGAAGAGACGGAAGAAGCGGAACATTTCATATAAGCAATCACCTATGCCCTAACAGCTTTCACCGAGTCTACCTTTAGAGCGACTTGCCCTCGAGTACAGGCTAACCAAAAGCTACAAGCGCACAGTTCGGCAAGCAAAGCAAACGGGAATCAATCAATCAAGACGCTGCATATAAAGAAGTGATCTACGACCTTCCCTAATTTCATGAGAACTCTTGCTCTTAGAAGTCAAAGAAAGCCTTAGAGCACGGAAACGGAACTATAAGTCCTAGCCCCGGAACAAGACAGATTGTCTTTGATCCTTATAACGGTTTGATAGAAAGAGCGAATAACCTGACTTGACTAAGAAAGAGTACAGGACCAAGACCGGAAAGTCACGCTTTGATCTCCTTTAGCAAGGAAAAAGCTTTCAAACGCGTATTCGCTGTTGCGAGCCGACTGAACAAGTGGATTTGATTCCTTTGCCTTCTGCCTTCCTGCTGACCTAATACCCATCAACTATTATCCGCTGCCGCTTCTTCTTCTCCTCCGATCAAGACCGGAAGAAGGTAGGTCAGCTCGATCTAGCTATCCTGTTTCGGATTGGACGGGGATGAAGCTAGTCTTCTCTCTGGCATGGATAGGCTTTATTCTCGCTCAGCGAGTTTCTCACCTTCCGGGGACAGATGGGCTGGGTCGGGAGCTGTGACAATAGGAGTTTCAGTCTTAGGCTTTTCTGTGTACCCAGACAAAAGGAAAGGGGCTTATGTCTTCAGTTGCTTATTCTTTTTTCTACGATCGAGGGAGAGTGAATGCTCCCATTGAATCTCTTGAGTGTGGTTAGAAATCGCATAATAAAAAAGAAGAAAGTCCGATTCCTCTGATTCCTCCAGTCCTGCCCACTCTTCACTCATCTTTTTATGGAAACAAGCGGTACGGTAGTAGGGAAAGACTTCTTGATGTAGTTCCATATACTTTCGACTTTCATTGATCTTGCCTTGGTCTTCAGTCTAGCCAGAGAAAGTTTAAAAGAAAGTAGAATGTTTCAAAACGAAAAGTAAGACGTAATACAGTCATCTCACACGCTAGGCCAAAAAGGCTATTCTTGCTAGAAAATCTCATAATCGAATCGCTAGGATAAAAGTGGTGATCTCAGGCAGGGAATACAATGGAGCACTCCAGCAACCATTGAACCGGATGCCTAGAATATGCTCTTTTCAGGACATGAGAATACGGTCTTTCTCCGCTTAAGCTTAAAAAAGGCTTCCCCCCTATAAGGTGTGAAGCATTGATTTCCCTACCCAGCTAGGAAAGTATAAGTGATTGATAAAGAACTTCTTAGCCGATCCCATAATAGCTTCTTTTCATTTTCACTCCCAATGTACATATGGCACAATATTACAGGAAGCTTGAAGTGCAGCATTCCATTCTCGCATGTCTATTCTCTCTTTCTTAGGGTCTATCTTTCCGTGCGTTCTTCCTCTTCCTTTCTGGATCAGCTTGGTCAGTTAGTCATTGCTAGTAGTAGATCAGCTGCGGGCAATGCTTGCTACCGAGAACAGATTTCATTTTTTTAGGATTTCGTCGTAGCAAGAACAGTAGCCTGCCCGGCTCTACTAGTCAAGTAGAAATTCAAGTGGATCAGGAAATTGGTTGGTTAGTTATCTCTGGCTTGGGGCAAAGGCTCTCGTCCATTTCAAAAGTCGAAATTCACTTGAAAACAGACTTTTTTAGATTACCCGATCTACGAATAGATATGAAGTTAGTTAGAAACCTCTCCTGTTAGCAAGAGGCCTTTTTCCCGTGTCCGGTTGGAACCGACTGCCGAAAAGAAAGCTTGGAACCTTTCCTCCTTAAAGCCGTGCCCCTATTGAGTAAAGGCTTGACGTAACGTAAGAGGACATGAAATACGAATCATGTTTGTGAGAACCCTATCTATAAAGTTCAATCCCAGAGCCTCTGTAAAGAGACTGGACAATCATCTCTGTCGTGGGTCCTCGGAAGATTCTATATATATAAAATAGAAATCGAAGAAGGAGGTGACACAGATAATGATCTTTCTTTGTTTGCAGCAGACTGACCTGCCCACAGAGCGGTAAAGAGCCAGCCTAAGCCAAATAGTCAGTGCAACTTTCCGTATTTCAAGTCAGAATATGTGGTGTGGTTGAAGAGAGGGCTGCTTACCCATAACTATAAGATATAAGAGTGAGGCCAACAAAGAGCAAGGCCCGGCCTAGATAAGAAAGAGTAAGGATAAGAAAGACTCTTTTTTAGAATTTTCAGTGGGTTTGCCCACTTTCTTCCGTTCATAATTCATAAACAAAAGGCTTTTCGGGTTATTTGCCAATGAATTACAAGAAGAATGGGGTTCGGGTCAAATCAAATCTCCTTACTAAACTAAGGATCCGCCGACATTGAAAAACTCTACAAAGGGAAATTCATTTTATAACAATTTCTTTTTCTTTGCCTTGCAAGCTGAACAAGGCTAACCTATCTTTCTAATTAAAATTTGAAAAGGCTAAGAGCGAAGAATAGACCAGACCAACTTACAGGGAATGAGCTTACTGCTAGTTAGATCTCTGCCTGCGGATACAGATATTGAGACTGGCTCTGACCTGCAGATAGAATAGAGGTCTTGGTACCGGATTGAAGAGAAGAAGAGTAACTGACGCAGTCTTTCCTGACGAATAGGTATCTTAGCCTTTCATATTGATTCCCCAGTGTTGCTCTATATACCGCGGGTCTTCCATATCTATCTCTTGTAGCTGCGTTGGGAAAGAAAGATGCTCAAGCTTTGCTTGTGATCCAGTAGGACTGCTCTGATCAATCAGTTTAAGATTTATGGAAATCCTTCGATCAACCTTCCCTTTCGGCCTGAACAGGCTAGGAATATGCTGCTCACAACTTTGCTCGTGTCCACTATACCCTACTATACAATACACTAGGTAGGCAAGGCCAGTTCAGTTGTCAAGTCAGTAGTCCCATACCCCCCTTAGCCTTTCGTTTTCTGTCGGAAAACACTTGAAGGATACGAGGCAAAAGACTATGGATCGAACTTCTTTCTTAACTTAAGAGGGAACCGCTACTGCAGCCAATCCATTGAAAGGGGAAGGCAATGCTAAATGCAGATGCAGACCGATTGGGTTCTCCCCTTTGCTATGCTAGGGGGTGATGTTCCCAGGTTTTTCGCGAATGTGAGGTTCAAGTACTGCCATCCTTTGTTGGTCGAGTGAGCTCTTGCTTCCTAACTTTTTCTTATCCTCTCTTGACTCGCTAAGCTATCACTTCCTGAGATCCCGGGAAAGATTCTACTCGCTTCCAGGTCGAAGAAAAAAGAGGAGACAAACCTTCCTTCTTACCTGATTGGTAACGTGCTGGTCCTTATTAGCTTGCCTATATTAGATCGATCAAGTGATAACCAGCGATAGGCTCCTATTCACTCCTACGCTTGTATGCTATACCCATAGCTTCCTGCGCTCCTCTTCACTACGTTAGAGCTTCTTTCCACCTCTTCTTTCCCGACTCCAGGCGGGGGTTCCCCCTGGTTACACGTCCAGCATCACTTACCTAGTATTTTACCGAAAGAAAGAGTAGTACCCTATTTTTAGTTGTAGGGGTCCTTGTTCTTGGTCTCTGTGAAAGAATCCATCTTCAAGTCTTATTACCGCTGTGGAAGATTAGTGGAAGGAGATCACAAGCGAAGTGGCAGAAGTAGATGTTGTGAGCTAGTCTTTCTATGATAAATATCATATCATATAATAGGGATGTAAAGTAAATAGAAGATCTTCTGTTCGGGAATCGTGATAAGCCTCGTTATCGAAGGTTCACGCATGCATTATAGATCCATAGAAGTGTAATAAATCCTCTATGCCTGTTGGAGCTATAGAGGAGATATTAAAGAATAAGTTCTTACTGGATTCCTATTTGTTATGTCAAAATCCTCTTTGTTTTTTATTTCTAATATAAAAAAAGGAGGGCTTCGGTTAATGCCTTTGTCCGTAGGCGGTTGTACACTTTAAGCTTGAAGTAAGAAGAGATATTTTTCCGGGAAAAAAAGGGGGAAAAAGAAAAGTCTAAGTGCATATGGCACGAAAAGGAAATCCGATTTCAGTAAGACTTGAGAAGAATCGTAGTTCAGATTCAAGTCGGTTCAGTGAGGGCGACCGCGAAAGTCACCGAATGGGTCAGTCTTTTCCTTCAGTTTGTCCTATATTTTTTATTTAAGAATTTTAAAGCGTGGGAGGACGTTGCAGATGTTCGGGACGGACACGACTTCTTCTAACGCTAGAAGACCACTGGAAAACACCCGGAACCAGAGCATGTCGTGAAAGAAGCACACTGGGCGGGCGTGCTTCGACCGTGTCTCCGGGGCACAGTTGAATGTAGATATCATGAACGCGAGGTGCAGGATACCAGGCCGAGAAACCCGGGCAACCACCCTCCCCCTATGCGCCGATCGCTAGCGCATCCAGGGCCCCGGCACCTAGCTCAGCTGGAGAGGCCTAGCCTGATCTGAGAAGTGCTAATTCGGTTCGTCGGATAGACTTCATTCAAGAACGCCGCCGCCCCTGAAATCAATAAGAAAACAAGTGCTTCGTTTCAGATCAGTGAATAAACCGAAACGAAAGAAGAGACGTTTCTCGCTCGGCGCCTAAAGCGCACTATGCTCCGCTTCAACAAATGAGAGTTTTCGGTGGAACCGGTGAACCGCGCGAGCTGGATAGATGTGTGGGACAGAGGGCTCGTAGTACCAGGTAGCGTAGCTATGCAGTGGAAGGGAAGGAGCCTAAATCGACCCCCCTTCTTTCTTTTTTTTTTTCTTTGAAAAAAAGCAGTACAAAGAGATTAGACTATAGGATGAGACTAAGCAGCCACCGACCGTTCCGACGCGCCCCTGACCTATTTTGATTAAGACCGAAAACCTATCTAAAATGGAGCCTAGTTTAAGCTGTCAAACAAATGATAGAATAGAAAATTAAGAATATCCCACTAGCACTAGTAGGGAAGGGATATGGATGGAGTCTCGCTCAGTAAAGAGAAGAGAGTTGTAGATTCGTAGAAAAGGGGAAGAGCCTTTACTTTCTATGTTATTAGTAAAGGCGCGTTAGCCTATCTATAGTAAGGGGTCTTTTCTTGCTCGTTAGCGCTTTAGTTTTCAATAAGGACGTTTAGGCTTTACTAATAGAATATATAGGGCTTTTTCATCAGGGTGCGCAGGTCTGGAACCCTATACAAAGGGCGTTTCCTTTCAAATGACAACTGCCTCTTCCTGCTGCGAGGGCGTTGCACGAAACCAAACCGCCCCCCCGCCCGATCAACTACCAGTTGCTTCGCAGGTAGGCCCGCTTAGGTTAGGGGGGCATTGTCCCTCAGTTCTTACCAACCTCCGGTGTGGAATCGACATGTTGCTAGCTTCAACTCGGTTGAATAAGAATCATTGATTCTCTCTGTTGTCCATTTCTTATTCATTCAGGGCGCTCGGCCGGTGCTCCTTTCTCAAACCAGAACAACTCTGAACGTTAGGGAAGATAAGGGAAGACCACCTGAGCGAAGCGACCGAAGGGACTTGACTTATCCGAACCGAACGATAGCGGCTTAAAGCTAAGCCTATCACGAGCAGCGTCGCTGCTTGATCGGCGGGGAGGAGCATCTCAAAGTATGGGGCAAAGGATCAAGCGCTTTGACTTTGTCTCCCGGGATCCACCACAGGTTAGGTTTGAGAGCCGTGTGATGGGTGACTATCCAGCACGGTTCGGAGAGCACTTTTAGTCTTTGTTGGTGAATGGAAGCCCCCCCTATCAAGCAAGAAAGAAACGGCTCTTCCCACAGCGGAGTCACCATTGACTCTATTTATTATTATGGTAAATCAGTGTATCAAGATCTCAATCTGAGATCTTATTTCGGTTCGATACGTCCACCTACGAGACTCACCTTTGGCTTTCGTCTCGGTAGGTGTATTATTATACATTTTCCCAAAAGAACATTCATTCATTTCTTTCTTCCCCGTCGACCACGACGACGACTGAAACGACGCGAAAAAACCAGACCCGGAAAAGAGAAGGGCCGGTGGTGGACATTCGGGAAAGTCGGGCCGATCGGGTGTCTTCATTCAAGCGACGATACAGAAGAAGAACGAAACGAAGTGAGAGGCCGGGGGGCAGGGAAAAGAGTCGGGTCGACCAGGCTCGACGACCGGGAGAAGCAAAACGAAATCCGGATTTGGCCGAAAAAGAAGCAACGCTATGGATACCATGACCGATCACCATCGATAAAGAAGAATCTTTCTAAATCACTTCGGGTCAGCGGGGCCTTCAAGCATCCGAAATACGCCAGGGTTGTAAATGACATAACTTTCCTGATAAAAAATGACGACTCTTTCAGAAAAACGAAGTTATTCAAGTTCCTTTTCCCAAAGAAGTCCCGCTCCGACGGCCCGACGAGTCATCTACTTAAAAGGACCCTCCCCGCAGTGCGCCCCTCCTTGAATTATTCGGTCATGCAATACTTATTGAATAGAAAGAACCAAATTCATTTCGACCCCGTCGTAGTTCTCAATCATTTCGTGGCACCGGGCGTGGCTGAACCATCTACGATGGGGAGAGCGAATGCACAGGGAAAAAGCTTAGATAAGAGAATACGTTCTCGCATCGCTTTTTTTGTAGAAAGCTCGACCAGCGAGAAAAAGTGTTTGGCCGAAAAAAAAAAGAGGTTGACCCACTTCATTCGCTTGGCGAATGATCTTCGCTTCGCGGGAACAACAAAAACCACCATCTCGCTCTTTCCTTTCTTCGGGGCTACCTTTTTCTTTCTAAGGGATGGGGTTGGGGTGTTTAAAAACCTTTTTTTTGAGGATGCCCGGGAAAGGGAAAAACTCCTAGGTCAATTAAGGATCAAATGTTGGAACCTCATGGGCAAGGATAAGGTAATGGAATTGATAGAAAAATTCATAAACCTAGGTGGGATAGAAGAATTGATAAAGGGAATAGAGATGATAATAGAGATCATCATACTGAGAAAGACAATAATTCCGTACGGGTACAACAACTCTTATTTAAACGAAGTCAAAAAAATGCAATCTTTGTTGTCTAATAGAACAAACACTAATACCTTAATTGAGTCGGTCAAAATAAAATCTGTTTATCAAAGTGCTTCTCCGATTGCTCAAGACATCTCTTTGCAACTGAGGAAGAAAACAAGATCATTTCGTTCCATTTTTAGAAAAATAGTGAAAGAGATTCCATTAGTAATGAAAAAAGGGGTTTCGGGGATCCGTATATGTTGTTCAGGTCGATTAAAAGGCGCAGAAATAGCTAGAACTGAATGCGGAAAGTATGGAAAAACATCTCGTAATGTATTTAACCAGAAAATCGATTATGCTCCTGCGGAAGTATCTACTCGTTACGGAATATCAGGTGTCAAAGTGTGGATTTCTTATAGTAAAAAAAAGGGGGGACGTGCTATATCCAAAACGTACGAAATATAGTAAATATCGTAAAGGCAGATGTAGTAGGGGTTGCAAACCGGATGGTACAAAACTTGGTTTTGGAAGATATGGCACTAAAAGTTGTAAAGCTGGTCGTCTTTCATATCGAGCCATTGAAGCAGCGCGTCGGGCTATAATCGGACAATTTCATCGTGCTATGAGCGGACAATTCCGAAGAAATGGTAAGATATGGGTAAGAGTTCTCGCGGATCTCCCTATTACCGGGAAACCTACAGAAGTCAGAATGGGAAGAGGGAAAGGAAATCCTACGGGTTGGATTGCTCGTGTGTCCACGGGACAAATCCCATTTGAAATGGAAGGTGTGAGTTTGTCAAATGCTCGACAAGCCGCTACATTAGCGGCGCATAAACCATGTTCGTCAACCAAGTTTGTTCAGTGGTCGTAACGTAATTGGTTAGTGGGGAAAAACCGGGCCCAAATTCTAAAAAATTAGGCGAAGTGTTTGTTCCTGAACGACGGAAGTGGAAAGACACTAAGGGAGAGGGATATACTCCTTTCTTTTTGTAATCGCCGAAATTGTACGACGAACCTTTTTGTTTCAGGCGTACGACCCATATATGTTACGGTCTTTTTCGGCCTGTTGGTACTTGTCGAATTGAAACTCGATACGATAATAAGAAGATTCGCCAACATTACCTATTTTATTAGTGGATTCGAGGCAACCCCGGGGTAAGTACGTGATTTCAAATTGCATGTTATAAGCATATGATCCCCCTTTTACTGTTAAATTAAAGTACCATCTCAGCCTTTGCTATCTATGCTTCCTGGTCGCTAGACTCATTCTTCTACTTTACTTCCAGCTACTCTGCTCTGAGCTTAAGAAAGGTTCAAAAGTCGCTTTGGTTGCCGCTAAAATCGGATGTGATTTTTGTAGTGGTGAATTCCAGAACTGGTCAATTCCCCTTCTCCTTTCGGGAACTCTCTTCTCTAGGGATTCCTATTCTATTTCTATTGACTCTTCGCCGTCTACAACACAAAAAGTTTTGGTAACTTACTTACTTACAGATTTTATATTAAATAAAAGAAACATCAACATCCTTTAAGCTAAGACTAAGGGATGGGGGGAACACTACCGATCCCGAGACAGACGACGAAGCTACATCGATTACAAAAAAATCTGAGTCAGTGGTGGCAGACCCTTTCCCGGCCCCTACAATCAAGCAACCTCACCAATGTGAATGAAAGAAAGGGCACCCCATACATCTCGACTAGTTCGTGCCTGCGGAGCGAACAAAAACCTCTTTTGAATTCTGATTCCGACTCCGAAGTCCGGATATTTGGTTGCTTTGTACTCGACCCATGTGGTTCGGCTTGTTGCGCCACCTCACTTAACCAAACATATCCGAGAAGAAGTTCTACCTGATCTACAGCACTTGCTGCTTCATGCCCGCTTGCATCTTACTCTGCTGGTTCACCTTCTAAACAGGTCCCCGCACCTGAGACACATCCTTCTCCTGTTGCTTATTCTTATTCCTATATTGTGGTGGCTTATTCAGCGAGCTGGAGCTCCTACTGTTCCCGCGCCAGCTTCCACTCTTGCTCCCTTCGGCCTCGAAGATCATCAGGTTCCATCCAACTCACTCTAGTTTCTATGTTAATTGGTTTTTTACTTCTGCATGTTGGGAATCAAAATAGAATAAGATTTTCTACTTGACTTTCTAAGTGATCAACTAGGTTTTTAATCCCTCGCTTACACTCTTTTGGGCTAGGTTCAGTTGGGGGTCGTCCATTTCACCAGAGAAAGGGGGGGGGAGTAAAATACTGAAATCGATTCACCCGAAAAGGAAGCAAGGCTTCCATTCCGCGAGGAGCGAATAGATGATTATTGCGGTTTAAAGCACACTCTAATATCATACTTAAGGACCGAACTCATCGGATCAGAAAGAGATGGCCAGTCCCTTCCTAATGCGAAAGAGCTTTATTCCGGTACTTCACACCCAAAGCAAAGCTGCACGGACACGGAATAGGGGCCTTACTTGTCCCGGTCCGGGAAGAGGGTAAGGTATTGGTCTTGGTTCCTCCTACATATCTTTCTACAAGGCATCCTAAGAACAAACCTTTACAAACCTCTTAGAGATGAGAGGCCTGTTGGAATTCATCATGCCCATGAGATATTTCATTTAGTCATCCCACCTAAAAGCACTCTTTCCAGATCAGTATGACAAGGGCAGCACCCATTGGAAAACCTTGATCCAGAACCATAATTGGGTTATCCTAATAACCACCTCCCTTCCTTCTCGCGGGGGGATGTGTTACATCTTGGATGTAGGAGTGACGACCCGTGGTCCAATCTAGTAAAGAGATTGGGTGCCAGTGGTCTGTCTGAGGACGGGTTCAACAAGCTCTTTCTTTTCAAAGAAAAGATGGTTCCATGGATCGGGTTTTCATTTCAGAAGCTGCTAGAATGCATGTTAGTTAAGTCAGTCAAGGGGGGTCTTAGATCATGACGATTCTTAGGAAAAGGAAAAAAATATGCTTTTTTCAGGACATATCTTAAAGTCCTAAAGGATTGAAAAGAAGAGTGAGCGACGAGTGGTTCAATCCGGAATGAGAGTGAGAGACCACTAGCGGAAAGAGTTTTCTAAAACACTAGGGTTTCTTGCATAAGATTTAGCGAGAAGTCCGAGTAATCAAAGGAGTCTGAGCGTCGGTTCGCTGCCCTAACCGTGCGATTTCAGGGCATCTTTTCAAGTATTCATCTAAACTAAATGCTGGTGTCGGGTATCATCTCGATCCATTGGCAGCAGAAAAGAGTGATAGCTAGCTTAATTCTAGGGGTTCTAAACTATATAAGTCTTCCTTCCAAGTAAGGATTGAAGATCATATGCTTACACTATCTCCCTCAATCTCCCAAAAAAGAGGGTCTTTCCTGGCGACCTTACCCACACTTGGTAATTTAGGAGTTAAATCATTCTTTTTCTCTGATGCCTTAATCCTTTTAGTGTATCGGCATTTCGGTTGTAGCAGTTGTAGCTCTTCCTCTTCTCTTGTAGCTTGAGTGCTTGTTGTTTAACGTCTTTCGATTCAAAAGCAATCCTGCCAGCTAGTGTACCTCCTGACTGTCCGCTGCATTCGAAATGAAAAAGAATAGCAGTTCCGTTTTCGTCCCTGCGGGATTGGCCTACTTGAAATGTTCCAACTTTGCTGTGCCTACTTTCTTTGACTCACCCTCAACAGCTTAAACAGCCGTAACAGCCGAAACTGAGTAAGGGCTTTCTTTACTGACCGAGGGAAATGGGCTGGCTTACCTCCCTACTTGAACTGACTCAACTGCTGAGGGCAATGTTCCGAAGTGAGGGATGGTTCCGGGTTTCCTTTCTTCGGCAGACCTACCTTCCTCATCCGAAAGAGGGTAAGCAGATGAAGATGCAGGAATTGGGGCAGGGACTTAGCTGACTTTCCTTTTCAGATGTTGCTTATCCGGGCTTGGGAATGGGTTAAGCTGGCTCGTGCCTCTCGCTCTTTTGGTCTTTAGTGACCCGAGTGAGAAGCTCTTCTTTCTAGAGCCTTTAGCTCGGCAGTAGAATTAGCTTAGCAGTTAGCAGTGGGAAGAGTCTATTCTATAGAGAAGCCTTAGGCCAATTGGACTGAATGTGGTATGGCAGCAGTAGCAAAGGGGCACATTAATTAGTAAGGCAAGCTGTAAGAATAGCACTCGGAAATCTCTCTAAAACAAAAGCCCGGGAGTCAATAGACTGAGTGACTGTGGTCAGGTAGCTGTTAGTAAGAAGCTCCGGTTCACAAAAGGAAAGAAGCAAGGGATGATAGGCGCTAAGAAGGATGGTAAAAGGATTTCTCTAGCTAGGGCTCTTTTAGAACTAAACCGAAGCTGTGGACAATGACTTTAGGGGTGGTGAATACCCGGAAAATCTCTTTATTAGGAGTACAGGCTCCAGGCTATTACTGAAGCTGTGAAAAAGAATTTCTAGCGAAAGTTTTCTTAGTCACCGATAAAGAAAGTAAATAAAATAGGCTTGAAGGTGGTATGAAAGAAATAGATCTTAGTGCCTTAGACGACCTATAGTTCAATTTTTTCTTTACCAAGGATCTTAATCCTATGAGTTTGACTTCATCTTCCTCTTTTCAACTGCCAGTGCTCTTGATCAACTTTCAAATAAAAAAGGTCAGTAAAGCTATATAAACCATCGGGAGAGAGAGGAAGACCACCGTGGATGCCTACAGCTAGCCTTTCAGCAAAGGGCGGTCTACCCTCTCCGGCAGGCCGGTAAGCAGGTGGGACCCCTCGCACCGTCATGACATAGGTCTGAAATACCGAAGAATGGCAATTCCAGGCGAGTATCTGAAGCTGCAGCAGCAGTAGCTGTTGTTCGCTGAAGTGCTACCGTCCTGCTGACATCTACTATTAAAGTCTCGCGCAAGGGTGAAGCAAGCTTTACCCGACCGGTACGATGCAGCTGAAAAAGGTAAGCCGGTTGGGCGCTAGCGCGGCCCGCTTCGCTTTTGTTGCGGAGCTCACTGCTTTTCATTTTGATAGGAGTAGGTGCTTGCAGGTAGAGAACCATCCCCCCTAACTTGAATCGTGGAAGGTCCATAAGCAGTCCATTAGCTGTCTGTCCAGTGGAAAATTGCATAAATAAAGTTGTCTGTCCCGTAATCCAGATGTGGGAACGTCCCCGTTATGTTATCGTGTAAGTAAGGAGAATGCTTTCTATTCGTTATAAGCCTTCGATGCCTGTCTCATTTGAAGTTGGTGTAATAGTACTCGCAGCCCCCCCGGGAGACTTCATTCCAAGTCTTCCATTACGTCTGTCTCAATGTCTATTGTATCGAGTGAAAAGGCTGTGTGTGCTTTCGAAGCTTTCGATTCACCTTACCTTGGAAGCTAAGCTTTCTTATCTTTATAGCCAAGTCTTGTAGCGAGGGTAAGGGGTTGGATGCGCATTGGCTTCTTTTGCTATCATTCAAAGCTGCCTTCGGGGCAGTCCTACCAGTCGTCTAAGGAAAAACTCCTCGCCCGGCTCAATTCTTGCTCGTGTTCTACTGGTAAAAAAGTAGGAAATGGAGTCTAGAGAGCTTCGAGAGCCTAGCCCGCATTGAAATCATCTAACTTTTCTTCCTTCTTTCTTGCTTGCGCGAGTGAGTGTGCTTTCAGGTATAGGACCCTTCCCTTCCTTGGCCTAGCCTTCTAATCGGCTAAGTTTCAATGCTTTTGTGCTTGTTGCTTGTAGCCCCATCCCCGAGTTTTTAAGGGAAATTGCTTGAGGTGGTTCAATCTCTTAGCCCGGCTATTCCTACCCTACCTATCGAAATCCGTATTTAAAGTAGGCTAAGCCGTCGAAGTCTTCCAATTCCGTCTTAAGATAAGAATTGTTGTAAGTGAAGTTGAATGCTTTTTGCCTGAAATTTTATACCTCAATAAATGCTGTTTTCGTGGGGTAGTTCATGTCTATCTGCTTGTGTCTGCGGATTCTCCCTTCGCTTTTTTTGAATAGGGGATGAGTATAAGAGCTCGCCCAAAGTGCCCCCATACGACAGCTCCGCGGAGCTTTGCGGGCCGGTCAACGAGCTTGAAGGTTCTTCCTGACTCGATGGCCTTCGAGACGGGACATGAAGCTTTTTTGGCGAAAACCTTGCTTGATGGTAAGGAATAGGAATAGGACACTATTAGATTTGGGAGTGAAGGTTCCATTCCCAGTTACCACCCCTGGGGCCCTTAGAGCGTCCTTTCATAAAGGCAAGGCGATAGGCACATAGCCGTTAGATTAGATCCGGACTGGAGTATCTTTTCCTATGCTATGAAGTTGGGAATGACTATCCACGGATTCGCTTGTCGTTGTATTGTGTCACATCGACTGCACTTTTTTTTTTTAATCTATCGGTTGAATCTCAATCTCGTATCAACAGATTCTGAAAGAGCTACTTTCAAGTAGGAATCTGAGTGGAGTTAAAAAAAGAAATCTTCCGCCGGTACGGAGAGCTCTTCTTGTGCGCGAACGATCAAAGAAAGATACATCCTATCTAACAGCTATAACAGCATCCAAGTTGCGAAGCGAAGCAAGGACCCGGCTTCGTGGACAAGAAAGATATAGAAGAAAGGGCATGCCCGACCCCATGTCCAACATATACCACTCGTCCACATGCATTATCCCTTTCTCAAAATCTCTCAACTGCTCATCTCCTTATACAGGAGGACCGTGCGACCTGACGAGAAAGAGCTAAGGTGGGAGTGCTATATTAAGCCACCATCTAACAAAGATAGCACATCACTAAACACAAACCTCGTCTGTACCCCAGACTCTTCCGCTACACCGGATTTAGCCCCCTTAACTTAATCCCTCTCGAGTCACAGCTCAAAGCAGTGCTCACCCCTAATGTACTCATGATCACGTCCGCAAACAAAAGCGACGTAATCCTCCGGGAAATGAGTCACAAAACTCTAAATGTATTACATAGAGTCTTCCTAAAATTCTCACTTCAATCCAATTAGGCTTGATCGCTTTCCTTCAATGCCCGGCGAGACCGCATCAATCATGATCCAAGGGCTCACAGCAGTGAGGATCGAATGTTTACTAAAAAATATCATCCAGCATTCATAACCAGCCGCAAATAAAAGAATAGGATCAATCACTTAACAGCACTTGCTTTCCCTAAACTATCGAAACTGACAAGCGAAAGTGAAAGAGGGAATTCTATGATCTAGGATCCCCTATCGGAATCGAAATAAAGAGATTATTAGCCAACTATGCCCTTCATTGCTAGTAGTGCACTCGCTTCGAAAGTTGGGATGGAGCTTTCACTAAGATAACCAGGGGCGTAGCGCTTTGATTCAAAGTTTCTATTTCTATATAGATACAAAGGCCTTTGAAAGACCCAAATAGTAATAATCCCCGCCGTTAAATGATTTTTTTTATAAAATAACTTCCCCGTGAATCGATTTAAGTATGAAAGCTTCGTGCCCCTCACCCGAGGCTTACTTTAAGACCTTTCGAGAACTATAAAGAGGAAAACAGGATAAGAAGCAAGGAACACTCTTGATTACTAATCCCGTGAAAGAAGGTGAAATTAAGTAGTAAACTAAGCCGAAGCACAGGAAGAAGCAAGGGATGAAGGAGAAGTAAATACCCGGAAAACCCCGAAAAAACAGATTGAATACCAGGAAAGATCAGATGCGGATAAAAAAAAAGTCTGTTTGAAAGGGGAGAAACGAAAGACGAAATTTCCTAAGAGAAGAAGAATCGGGTCGACATAAACACTTTTTCGGTTAAAATAGTATAATGAGAAAGCATCTGTTCACGTTCGTAGTTGCAATAACTTTTCTTTTTTCAATCTAGATTTTGAGCCAATCCGGTATCGTATCACCGCCTGACAAGTTTGACAGGCTTTCCATGTGCTTTGGGATGCCTTTTGATCCGGGTCTCCGGTAGGAGAGAGGGTAGAAGAATCAATGGTCAATGGTTGGAAGCGGGGAAAGATCCCGGTGAGAAATGCTTTTGTTAAATGCCATGGATCCGTTTAAGACGAAGAAGCTGTTCACTCCCGTTGAATCTGCATTACTCCTGCTATTTCAGGAGTTTTTGCCATTGACTCTGTTTTCTTAATCAAGCAATGTTTTAAGGTTTTAGGGATAAAAAACCTCGACTCCGGTGCTATTGACTCAGATGTGGGACTTGAGGCGCAGACGCTTTTATTTGTGTAGAAGCTCTTCCCTTCCTTAGAGAAAGTGACATGCTTAATGGACGAGTCAGAACTATCTTTCCCTTGCTGGTGTCAGGTGCAGATGGAATTGAATCAGAAAGCAGGACAGAAGAGGCTCTTTGATGGCCCTCTTGGAAATAGAATAGGCATGAAGCCAATCTCTCCTCTAAGCCCTGTAGCAGTATGGATGGATGGCATGTATCATTAGCCGGCACTCTAGGAAAGAATTCGCTCAAGAGGGATGGGGCCTAAGCCCGGGCTGAACCCTTTAGGTCTAGTCTCGCTCAATCCTAGCGGCAACGACCTAGGCCAACCTTAATAGCCGAATTAGCATCGATTGAATCACAAATTGACGTAGTAGCTTAGATAGATCGAAAAAGCTGTGAATAGGGCTTCTGTTCTTCTTTTCCCCCCGACCTTGGCACGTTCCTTCACTCAGCAATGGCGCCCCTACTCTTAACAAGTACGCTTCCTGCTTACTCTAATTCCCAAGCAGGAAAGACCCAGTTGCTTATTATAGGATAGGATGCACTTCCCGACCGGTGAAAGGAAAGAGCGAGATCTCCTTTCCTGTAGGCTTCTCCTGTGCTTAGTTCACCTAGCAGGGAAAGAAGCGGAGCCGTGCAAGTAAGATCGTGAGCGTGAACAGAGGTTATCAAGAGTTAGCTTGGGAACATGCCAAGCCCTTAGCCTTAGTTGGAAGCTTAACCAAAGCTAAGCTTGTAGGCTCGTAGAGAAAGCTATTGTGCAGGTATACCCAAAATCCATGTTCCTGAACAGTCTCGTTCGAACATCTGATTCGCCTTAGGGCGGACACTTCACTTCAAGCTTAAACCTCCGTCTATGATCGGCTTGCTTTCTCGGTATCGTGAGTCTAAACTCTTTAAGCCGGCTAACTAATAGATAGAGATATAGCTCAGTAAACACGGGAATCACTTCGGCTTAAACACGGCTACGCTTCGCTCTTTTTAACTATCGCTAGTCTGTAGTCTGTGAAAGAAGATTGCAATTTCTGGTCACTTTCAGTCTAACCCGGATTTACTTAGTTAGTCGGGACTTGCTTCTTAGCGTGTAGTGGATCAACCAGGCTAGCTTTCCTGTAGTAGAGCGCGGGGGGAGTGACCATCAGGGCCTTGAATAGGGTGTGCCTTTTTTTCTGTACATTTTTTATGATTAGTACTCTTGAATGTACTATACAGTAGGTTCTCAGTGCCCTAAGATCCCAATCCCAGATCGAGTTCCAATCGCCGAATTGTTCTCAAGCGAATGGCTTTTACTCAACCTCAATTCATTCAGTTAGGACCTCCCTTTATGTCATTTCTTTCCTTGCCAGCGTGAGGAGTCAGATCGGATTATAGCACTTGCATGGAATCTGGGATAGTGGCTATTGGCAGCTTCTTTCTCTTGGCATGAGCACTAGCATCTTGCTAACATCGGCTTTTTCCTCCGACTAGAAGGGGATCTTGTTCAGTTCACGGCGGATTCAAGATCCTCAAATGTGGCTTTGGCTTCAGCTATCTCATTCGTTCTTTTTTTCTTTTGATTGGTAAGTAGCCCTTTTCGGGTTAGTTGAAAGACCAAGAATGGCCTCTTTGAAAGAAGACGACAGACATGCTGGGAAGGAAAAGGAAGGGGATGTGGCCTAAGTAGGTACAACAAAGGGTACTAGTATGGGCGCAATATGCGATTGCAAGCTCTTCTTTGGCTGGTTTCATGATTTTCTAATCCGATCTTGTAAGTTGGCTTATCTTAGGCCACCGACTGAGACGATGGCTTGAAACCCGGGTAGAAATAAGACCAATCGAAAACCTTGGAAGCAACAAATCGCAGGGGCGTAAGCTGTTGAATAAGCTGTGGGTCTTGAGGCAGATGTGGCATCTTCTGAACCACCGGGGAAAAAGCTCATCTTTTTTCAATGCAACCAGAGGGCTCTTAGGACGCTAACGCTACTACCAGCCCAGTAAGAGGATGTTTTTTGGTTTATGTCGTCCAAAGAAAGGGCATTCCTATCAGCACAAAGAATTAATTCAATAAGAGAGGATTGGATTTCAGCAAGAAAAGAAAAAAAACCGCATTGAGTAGGGCGTGCCCTATAATAGCCCTTACAGAGCTTCTCTATCAGTTGGTGGTTGAGGAGTAATAGGTTCCGCATAAGCTACATTTCGTGGGGGAGGCACCTATCCAGTACTTCCGAACTCGTCTTTCATCTACTGACATTGGGTCGCTAAAGCCAATAGTTCCGTGCACCGAACTATTGGCTTTATCTTTATAAGTTGAAAGCCTCTTAGATCGAAAATGAGTGATTGTTTACAATACAGAAATTGTTTAGCAGCTTATCGTCACTTGCCCTAAGGCATTTTTAAAATTCCTAGCACTGGTTACTGAGTCGACTGCCCGCACTGGCAGGACGAGGTTAATAAAACATACCAGAGAGAGGTGGATTTCCTTCATAGCCCGATTAAACCTTCTTCTTCCTACCTGTGAGAATGAGAAGCGTCTTGAAATGAAAGGTCGGGTGGTGCTCAAAAAGGGCCTTGGAATGAATGTTTTAATTTAAATGGCCATGCAACTAAGTTTTGACTGGATACTTGGCTCGATGGTGTCCCTCTCATTGAGTCAGCTTCTTGTGCCAATAAGCGAAGAATAGCTTAAATAAAGACTCTCTTTGTCCTTTCGAAGCAGATATTCGTACGTCCATTGGGTTACTTGAGGGTAGCACTGGTTTCGGCTTTCCTTGCTTTCCTTTTTTGATTAGAAGGGATAACTCTTAAGCCTTAGGCTAGCAAGGTAAATGGATTTAGGAAAGAAAGATCCCACGTCCCATACGAAAGACCAGGCGATAAAGAATAAAGAAAGAAGGCTATGGGAAAGATCCCAGACCAGGCTCGCTCCAGGCAGATTCACTTGAATAGGAAGTTGAATCGTGACCTAGCTATTGGATTTGTTCTTCGCTACCCACCTTCTGTCTTCCTTACTTTCTATCTTGTCTAAGCTTGCAGGATTTTCCTCATCCGCTGTATTGAATCTAGCCGGCTTACGAGATAGATGTAACATAATCCCCGGAGAAGGATCCCAAGGAAGGAAACTAATCCAAGGGCTTACGCTTAGAAAAAAAGGAGTGGATTAGGGCTTGCTTAGGTTACAGTGGGCAGACATCCCGAGAGAG